AAGGCTTGTTGGAAAACTTGTTGTCGGACCTGATTAATTGCTCTTTGTTGTTCAAAATGAAGGGTTTCATTTTTGTAATTTTCTAATTGTTCCAAACTAGAAGAAGTAGCATTAATCAAATTGGCTTTTTCTCGTTCTATCTCAGAGTATCCGTTCATTCGATACTCATCTGCTTCCATTTCTACTTTCCGTAAACGAGACCGGGCTCTTTCGAGCTGTTCAATGGCCCCTCTACGTAATTCTTCCGAATTTCGAATAGTACTCAAAATCCTCTGTTTTCGATTATCTAATAAATCGTTTAATGAAAGTAGATTATCTTACCATTAATTTCACAACTTCCATGATCTCTTCCCGAACCAAACATGAATCTTTCGATTCATTTGGCTCTCACGCTCAATTTTTTATTTTATGGACATTCCCGTATCTTTTTTTAATATAATGAGCCTATCCTCTCTATTTCTGTTTATATTCAAACATATCAAAACCGATACAAGAACAGAATATTAGGAGGACTCTTCCGACCAGACAAAAAATCTATAATTGTCAGCAAAGTTGTTTCTTTATTTGTTCTTTATTTCATTGAAAATATAGAAAATTTGAAAATTTCAATTTATTTCCTTTTTTATTCAAATCCAAAAATTCCCCCTTTTTATACATAACATAGGTTGCCGATTCGGCATTGGATAATATAATAAAGGGCAAGGCGCCCTTTCTTTATTCTAGTAAATGGTTCAAATCATTTTATCGATATGAGTGTTCTATATCGGAAAAATTATCAACTATTCTTTTTTAAACCATTTCGTTATTAACGTAGTGGTAGAAAGAGTACCATGTTGTGCCCGGACTTCAAACAGTTTAGCTTTAACCATGTTAATGGTCTCACATTATTGGTTGGTTGATAGAGAATCAAAGTTAACTTACCAATGAATAACGAAATGCTATGGTTCTTACATATGATTTATGAATTTACTCAGAAGGAATTCGTCGAGATTATGCACTTTTTTCCTATTTATCCTATAAAAATATAGAATAACATAAATAAAGTGCAGTCGGTTAGATCCAACCTATTCGTGAAATATACAACTCGCACACACTCCCTTTCCAAAAAAAATCAATACACCAAGCACTACACTTAGATTTATTGGATTTGTTGCTAAAATATCGGTATTAAACCCGAAACTCCCGGCGGATGGCCAGTGGCCTAAGGAAACGAAAGAATCGGTTACATTTTTCATATGCTCTCCTCTTATAGATAGGACTAAGAAAGAACAGAGTTCTTTTTGTATCACTTGACTCGCCCTTTTTTTTATCGATTTCTTTTTCTTAATTTCCCTTTTTTTTTTTTTAATGTTAATGGGAGTAGATTAAATCTATTTATTGAATTTGAGATTGAGAATTACAAAATTTCTTCTTTTTTTTTGAAGTATCCGATAAGATACTTATTAAGTTAGGTCCTGGGTCTCGTATCAATTGCAAAATATCTCCTTTGTTCAAACACTTCCTAAAAGAAAAATTCCATCGTACTAAACTAAGGACGGGAAGGGAGAAAGCGAGTGAATCCACAAATTCCTCATCCTCAAATCACTCCTTCCCGGGGTATTGTCGCAACAAATACATATACATAATTGTAGGAATAAAGTATTGATATAATTCACAGAAGCAAATGGCAACGAGTTAATAAAATAAGAAAAAAGTAGGTAACGTACTTTTTTACATTTTCATTCTAGGATTAAATTAAACAAAAGGATTCGCAAATAAAAGCGCTAATGCCACGACCAGTCCATAAATTGTTAAAGCTTCCATAAAAGCTAGACTAAGTAATAAAGTACCTCGTATTTTTCCTTCTGCTTCTGGTTGTCTCGCAATACCTTCTACGGCTTGGCCTGCAGCAGTACCTTGACCAACTCCAGGTCCAATAGAAGCAAGCCCTACGGCCAATCCAGCAGCAATAACGGAAGCGGCAGAAATCAGTGGATTCATGATGATAGGTTCCTCGCACCAAAAAAAAATGGTTAATGATACAATCAACCAATGAATTATTACTTATTTGATCACAAAAATCTATTGAGTCGAAGTAACTAAAACTTCGAATAAAATAAAAAAATAATGAAATTAATATAGAAATATAGATAGAGATAACCCCTATATAACTAGTATATATCTAATATCACATATACATTTGTTTCTTTCATAACGTAAACCGCCCGCATTTTCTTTTTATATTGAATCGGATTCTAGAAGAATTTTTCGAAAAATATACAGGGGCTGTGGCTGGCCTTATAAACATTCCATATATCTAGTGGTGACCCCCACTAACCCATCCGCCATTTCGTAATATCGTCTATCTTTCCTCCTACAACTCTAGTCGTATATATATATGTATTTATATCTATTATGTTCCTCAACTAAGAACCAATCTTGAACTATGCATTGCCTCAATTGGGATAAGCTTAAAAATAAAGACTATTTCGAAAACTAATCAATGATGACCCTCCATGGATTCCCCTATATAAGCCGCGGCTAAAGTTGCAAAAATAAGAGCTTGAATACCGCTTGTAAATAATCCAAGAAACATGACAGGTATAGGAACTACTAAAGGTACTAAAGAAACAAGAACAACAACTACTAATTCATCAGCTAATATATTCCCGAAAAGTCGAAAACTAAGAGATAAAGGTTTTGTGAAATCTTCTAGGATGTTAATTGGTAAAAGTATTGGAGTTGGTTGAATGTATTTTCCGAAATAACCCAATCCTTTTTTGGTAAGACCCGCATAAAAATATGCTACTGACGTGAGTAAAGCTAAAGCAACAGTAGTATTTATATCATTTGTGGGGGCGGCTAGCTCCCCATGAGGTAACTGTATGATTTTCCAAGGTAAAAGGGCACCTGACCAATTAGAAACAAAAATAAATAGGAACATAGTTCCAATAAAGGGAACCCAAGGGCCATATTCTTCTCCAATCTGGGTTTTGCTCAAGTCTCGAATAAATTCAAGGACATATTCGAAGAAATTCTGACCGTCGGTCGGAATGGTTTGTGGATTCCGAACGGATATGATGACTGAACCTAATAAGATAGCAATTACGACCCAAGAAGTGATAAGTACTTGGGCATGAATTTGTAAACCTCCTATTTGCCAATATAAATGTTGGCCTACTTCTACACCTGATATATCGTATAACCCTTTGAGTGTTTTAATGGAACATGGTATAACATTCATATTGTCCTCTGACAGAAATCGAACTGAAAAAAAAAAATTATTTTGATTCAACCATCTCTTTCTCGACTCATCTACTTTCATCATTAATCATATAGTTAGGATACCAAGAAATCACATAACATAATATCAATATCCCATTTTATCTCTTTTTAAAAATGAAAGACAAGAATAGTAACCGATCCAATAAATCAAAATAATTAACTAATCTTATTATTATTATTCTTAATCATAACATAATCAACGACTTCTTATATAGCTAGAACGGCCCTCACAAATTGCGGATACTAATTTGTTAAGAATCAATCGGATTGAAGCTATAGCGTCATCGTTGGCTGGAATCGAAATATCTGCGAGATCTGGGTCACAATTTGTATCGATTAAACAAATCGTCGGAATTCCCAAAATGACACATTCTCGAAGAGCTGTATATTCTTCTTGCTGATCAACGATTATTACAATATCGGGCAATTCAGTCATATATTTGATCCCGCCCAGATATGTTTGCAAAGTAGATAATTTTCTCTTCAACATTGCTGCATCTCTTTTAGAGAGACGGTTTAGTTTCCCCATCTTTTGTTCTGCTCTTAAGTCTCTGAACTTATGAAGTCTCGTTTCCGTAGTGGACCAATTCGTTAACATACCGCCGAGCCATTTTCTATTAACATAATGACATCGAGCCCTTATTGCAGCTGATGCTACTAAATCCGCTGCTTTATTTTTTGTACCAACAATTAAGAAGTTTTTTCCTCGACTTGCTGCATCAAAAACTAAATCGCAGGCTTCCGATAAAAAACGAGCAGTTCTAGTGAGATTTATAATATGAATACCTTTACGTTTTGCAGAGATGTAAGGGGCCATTCTAGGATTCCATTTCTTAGTACCATGACCAAAATGAACTCCTGCTTCCATCATCTCTTCCAAATGGATGTTCCAATATCTTCTTGTCATCTTTCCCACGCTTTCTTTTTTTTTTTTTAACAAATAAACAAATAAATAATTGTTCCTACGGAACCTTCTGCCGGGATTGGCCGTTGATACACAGCCCAAACCATTAATTTTTTTTTATTACTTAACTAAATTTCTTCATTTTATTTAGTACCCAATCAATAACTAGTAAAGTAAAAAGAAAAATATCTCCTTAAGAATTATGAATTCGCTTAAATGATTTTTCTGGTGTGTCATAGAAATTGCTTGGGGCGCAAGAACAAAAAAATTCTCTATGGTGTAACAAAATATCTCTCATTTCCAACTCGAATAGATTTTTCTTTTTTATTTCCAAATGAATGTCTTGCTTTGAACGGTGCACTAATTTTTTGAATCCAGTACCGACAGGGATAATCCCCCCCAAAACAACATTTTCTTTCAGACCCTTCAACCAATCAATACGACCCCGTAGAGCAGCTTTTGCCAAAACTCTAGCAGTTTCTTGAAAACTTGCTTCGGATATGAAACTTTGAGTATTCAGAGATGCCCTCGTTATTCCCAATAAAATTGCCCGATAACAGATTGCTTCGTCTAAAGCACGCCCTGCTCGTTCCGCTCGCAACAATCCGATTAGTTCTCCAGGTAAAAAAACATTAGACATTCCATCTTCTGAAACCAATACTTTTGATGTTACTTGCCGTACAATAATCTCTATATGTCTATTATGGATCTGTACCCCCTGGGATCGATAAACCTTTTGGATCTTATTAACCAAAGAGATACGACTTTGGGCTATGGTTAGCTCAGCTCCAATTAAGAATCCCCAAGGAATTCCAAGAACTCTTGGTATACGCTCGTTCCAACCTTCAACTCTCCTTTCAAGGTTCATCGATATTGAACCAATCGAGCGCACTTCTAAGATTTGTTCCACTTTTGGAAGACCTTGCGTTATGTCACCAGATCGGGATTTTTCATATATAAATGTAACTAATGTATCTCCTTCAGAAAGGGTTTCTCCATAATGTCCATGAACAGTCGCTCCTGGAGTGGCCAAATAAGGCTTAGCTGATCTTATAATTAAAGAGTCAACATGAACAATGAAAATTTGACCAGATTTTTTTATGTGTGGTCCATATTTAAATAGACATATATTTTCACAAATAAATTGTCCAATGCTAATTATTGTGGATGTCTCTTCACAATAATTGTAATGTAGAAAGCACCAATTCAAATGGGATGGATTCAAAATGATGTTATTGCATGGACTGGGATTATAAATCCTCCTATTTTCATCTATTAAACAGTATTTAAGTACTTCAAGTACTTGGAAAGTCTGTTTAAAATTGTCAAGTAGCCAATATTTGTTTAACAAGATCTGATTATGAGTTATTAAATGGTAAGATGAATAAAAGTTCACTATTTTAGGTACTATTGTACCTAAGGGGCCCAACAAACCCCTAATTGGAGTTATGGGATTCGATTCTTTTGCCACATTGTTATATTTCGAACCGTTGAATGGACCAACTCGAAAACAATTGAATGATGACAAAATTCTCAAAGATTGGCCTTCCTTATTTCGATTCAACAACGTACCAATAGTTCCTTGATGCTGGGTAACTAATGGAATCTTCACTTTGGAATAAAAAGGATTGATATTGGTGCGATCTAATCCATTATCAGGAATCAATCCCGAACCTGACGTATCGTACCTTTTTCCGGTATATGAAATAGTAGACTTGACTAATTCAATTCTTATGAAATCACGAATCAGATCATTTGCCCTTACTTCAACAAAGGAAGCATGAACCTCTTCCATAGAACCGTTTTTTTCTTGGTCCCAATTCAATACTAAGCAAGTCCGAACTAATTGAATACTTGTGTGATAAATTCCTCGAATTGACTTTCCATTTCCATAAAGGATATAATTGACAACTCTAAGCTGGACATTTTCTTTTTCCTGCAAGAGATCTTGAGGGAAAAGTTTTGCTAAATTTATCCCATCAGCTATTTCATATGTGACTACGGGTCGAACCAAAACAAAATACTTTTTTTTGATAGGTGTGATCCGTTGGACATAGATCCAATTTTTCGATTTTGTTTTTGATTCCTTAGAATTTTTTTTTTCCGTTCCTGGTGGTATCAAAATGCCACTGTGTCTGGATATCTTATCTGTCTCTCCGGGAAAATGAATATCTCCAGAAAAGATTTTCAGTTCAATACTTTTTTTTTTTCTCTCCACTCGGACTAATCCACCTACTCGGCTTCTTGTATTTGTATTTAAAGCGAGTTGTGTATCTACTCCAATGATACTATTGTTCCGGACCATTATAGACGAAGATCCGGGTAAGATATGCACCTCTTCGGGAATAAAAAAAAACCGATCCACTTTCATTTGGTATTTCGGACTCAATTCTTTTGCTCCTCGATACTCAATCAAATCTTCTTTTTTGACTATTGAATCCACCTCCGCGGTCCCATATTTAGTAATTCCCGAACTCTTTCTTCTGTATCGTGGATCATCAAAATAAGCAAGAATACTATTTCTACGTAAAATACCATTTATGGGTATTTCAATCGAAATACCAAAAGAGGGTATTAATTCTTTCTCTCGTTCTTGATCGTATTGTAATGGGATGAGAAATCTATTTCTTCGTCTTTTCGCCAAGAAATCAGAATTCTCTTGGAGAATCGAAGGGTATATGAAATTCCAATGACCATTGGATATAATTCGATCAAGTCTTGAATAATCAAGAATTTCCCTATATTTTTTACGAGTACCAGAAGGATCCAACAATTTATGTCTTACCCGATCCTTAGTAATTGAGAGGTCAGAGCTATATCTTTCGTCGACAGAAAAAGAATGAACATTCATTTGATCTTGATCCTTGTGAAGCGAAAAAGACACTATACTGGATCTGCACGGACCCCCCGCTAATATCCATAAATGACTTGTTTTTGGTAATAGATGAACATTACTATATGTATATTCAGGTGCGTGGTAGACATCAGTACTCCAGTGCATTTCTCCCTCTGATTCAGAATAAATATGTTTTCGAACCCTCTCTTTAAAATGAAAAGTAGACGTTCCGGCACGAATCTCGGCAATCACTTGTTCAGATTCTACATATTGATCATTTTGAACTAAAATCAAACTTTTTGGTGGAATATTCACACTATGTATAATATCCCGACTCTCAATAGTTACATACAAGTCTATAGAACATAGAAAAGCAGGATGCCCATGACGGGTACGTGTGGGATGAACCAAATACTCATTGAACTTTATTTTTCCATTAGAAGGAGCTCGTACATGTTCGGCAGTACCGCCTGTGAATACTCCACCCGTATGAAAA